ATCAATTCTAACTATCAAAATAAAAATATAAAATCTTTCATGACTTTTTTTTATGACTTTCTCTTCCCTTCGAGCCGGGGGGTAAAGATAAATTTTTTTTGTGAAATATAAAGGGCCATTAGTATTAAATTCAAATAAATTGAAAATAATAATATAATACAATAAAGAAAGTATAGATTATATCTATTAATGTTTGTGAAGATGACGCCCCCTCTTTTTTCTGAGATTTATACCATACCAGATTAAATCAATGAATTGGAACGAATCAAATCCATCGATTACTTTATTTTATTTTTTAGACTATGTTTAATGAATACCTTTTACCCCGCGGATCTATTAAAAATTCCTAAAGCATCTCAGGGATTTTTTTTTATTCCAAATCTATCCTAATCCGTATAATAAATTCTTTGATTCTTCAACTTTGACGAAATCCGAATAATTCCCTTTGATTTTATTCTTATATTATAGTTTATTTTTATACTAATGAATTTCGTTTGTATGAAATCAAATTAGGTTCAAATATTGATTTTTTTCTGTCAAAGCTTAAAAAAAAAATTGAAGTATAAAGTCATATCCCTTTTTGAATAGGGTTACTTTTATGTTATTTCGTACTGTACATTTCCTTTGTTTGTGAGATCATTTTCTCACGAGAGGTAATGAAAAGAGTTATAGAATGGATTTTTTTTACCTATGCCTAGATCGCGGATAAATGGAAATTTGATTGATAAGACCTTTTCAATCGTAGCCAATATCTTATTACGAATAATTCCGACAACTTCAGTAGAAAAAGAGGCATTTACTTATTACAGAGATGGTGCGATTTGATTATTTTGACTTTACCGCTCTCGGCCTTAGGAAAAAGACACATGATTCGGAATAAAAAAAAATCGACGCGGGTTGAAGGTGAAGTTTATAACATAAAGCAATTCCTTCTGTCGTGTATCCCCGATTAATGCAACCTCAGATGCTTGAATTGTTGATTCTAGTATTAAGCGAAAAGTTAGACCTATAGATCATCGATCTGTATTGCGGTTCAATCCTACTACACTAGTATCAATAGGCGGCATAGAGGAAGGAGCACTACGCGTAGGAATCAACAAAACAAAAACTTTGTTATAAGTTATAAAGCGCTCCTTTTCCTTATCGGGATCGGGAAAAAAAGAAATGGTTGGGACAACAAACATCCATCTCGTTCGTACTTTGGATACCCATATAACCATCGAAGACTGTTGAAGTGACTAATTCCTGGAAATTGAAAGGCGTCGAGAACAAAGAAATTGTTGGAGTTTACATTTTTATCTAGTACCAGCACGCTTGATGTTAAGAAAGGATCTTTTGCAAGAAGGTTGGCTAGAGATTTCTTGTAAAAACATTAGCCCCGCTGAGTTCATAATGACAATATTTCGACCTTTAATTCCACGGATTCTGGATTATTTTCATTATGCACATAAAATAAAGGAGGAGCCGTATGAGGTGAAAATCTCACGTACGGTTTTGGAACGGAGAATTTTTTGAACTGAATGACGACCGTAACGAATGTCGGCTCAATCCGAAGGTAATTATGCGGAAGCGTTACAGAATTATTATGAAGCTATGCGACTAGAAATTGATCCCTATGATCGAAGCTATATACTCTATAACATAGGCCTTATCCACACAAGTAACGGAGAACATACGAAAGCTTTAGAATACTATTTTCGGGCACTAGAACGAAACCCGTTCTTACCACAAGCTTTTAATAATATGGCTGTGATCTGTCATTACGTGCGACTATCTCCACTATAGAAAGAAATAAAAGGAAAGGGCAAATACGACAATAAAGACTAAAAAAAGCAGGATTTCTACATATTGCATCGTCCAAAAAACGATTTTTATCAGCTGTAGCAAAGAAAGAAACTTCAAAATATGAAGAAATATATATATGCCTAAATATTTTATTCTATGGATAAAAAATCTAATTGATAGCGGAAGCACCGTAAAGATCAATTTACAAGGTTTGGGCGATACAAAAAGAACTGCTTATTTATCTCATTTTATGAGATAAAAATTAGGAATCAACTTATGTAATAGAGCCGATCCCCTAAGGTATTGAGCAGCGGTGTAGCATCAGATCCCAAGGAGAGTAAGTCTTTGTTTTATGAGGAAGAAGTCTTTTTCAAGGATTCTATAGAAATTAGAAATTTCTATATAATATGAAAGCGAGATAGTTATCTTTCAGAAAATTCTAATGAGGGTTTCAAAATGCCTATACTTTTTTTCTGAAGGTAGGAGAAAAGATAAAACTGATTATTAATTGAATCAAAAGTCAAGTTTGAAACTCATGGAATTAACCTCTTTTGGTTTTGTTGGTTAACGTTAACCTGAGAAAAATCAAATAGATCTATGAGAAATCCCATTCAGTTAGATATAGATATCAGTTAGATATAGATATATAGTAGGGCTCGGGTAGACGCCAAAAGAATTGACTGCCGAGCCGTATGAGTTAGAAAACTCTCAAGTA